TATTGGTGTATTTGTTTTTATAGAGATGTAATATTGTTATTATGTGTTAGTATGTATTAATGTATAGTTCTTTATGTAGTATTCATGTGTAGTGTGTGTATATTGGTGTATTATACCCTAAGGCAAAAAGATATAAATTCTCCTATTTTAGGGGCAGCTAAATACATAAAGGTCTAGAATGTGAGTATATTGGTGTATTTTTGCTATAACCTGGTGTATCGTTTTGGCAGAACTTTAGGTTTGGTGCACATAAAATTATATATAGCTTATTTTTGTTAATACGTTTTTGGCAGAAAGTTATTGTATATATAGTAGTCACGGCTATTTTCACGAGGGTGAAAAACCTTAATTTATATAATTATCTGATAGTGTAATTTGAGGGGAGTACAATATGTGTAGGGTGCCTAAGTCGGTCTTCCTTATAAATACTGCTTACTATATATATAATTTTTTATATTATAAGTAACTTTATTATGTGAATAAAGTCTTTCGGTCAATTAAATCCGACATAGGTATTAATAAAACAAAATAAGAGAAATATAATATTGTAGATATTTGACCTATAATAATATAAGGATCTTCAACAGGTTGAGCACCTATTCAGGTTAATAACAAAAAGTTACCCATGAAAATCCAATATGATAATTTTGTAATTGGTTTGAAAGAGTTAGATCTTTGTAAAGCTATGTGAGTAAAGGGCAATAAGTATAGTATGAGTATGCTGGCTAACATAGCTACAACCCCTCCTAGTTTATTCGGTATTGATCTAAGGATAGCATAGGCAAACAAAAAGTATCATTCAGGTTGTATGTGAACTGGGGTAACTAATGGGTTGGCTTGTACATAATTTTCAGTATCTCCTAGGAGGTTAGGGGCGAAGAAGACTAATCCAAAAAGAATTATGGTTAATAATAATATACCGTAAATATCCTTGTATGAGAAATATGAATGGAAGGGTATTTTATCAACATCGGACCTAATGCCTATGGGGTTTGAGGAACCATTGTAGTGTAATAATATCATATGAGCTGCCCCTAATCCAGCCAAAACAAAAGGCAATAAGTAATGCAAACTAAAGAATCTGTTTAACGTTGCGTTGGATACGCTGAAACCTCCCCAAAGTCACTGGACTACATCGTTACCTACGTATGGTACAGCCGAAATAAGGTTTGTTATAACAGTTGCTCCCCAAAATGACATTTGTCCCCAAGGAAGTACATATCCTATGAAAGCTGTAGCCATCATTAATAAGTATATAGTAACTCCTGAAAATCATAATTCTTTTTTCATGAAACTTCCATAATAGAGGCCCCTAGCTATATGTATATAAACGCAAAGAAAGAATAGAGAAGCTCCATTCGCATGAGCATGTTTTAAAATAAAACCGTAATTCACATCTCTCATTATGTGAGCTAAGGAGGAGAAAGCCAGGGTAGTGTCTGAACAGTAATGCATTGATAGAAAAATACCAGTCATTATCTGTATTACTAAACACAAACCTAACAGAGATCCAAAATTCCATAGATAACTTATATTGGATGGGGAGGGAAGATCTACTACGAGATCATTAATGATTGTGGCTAAAGGATTATATTTTCTTAATCTCATTATTGTATAAAAGGGAATACTAAGTTGTTGCTTAGGAATATAGGACTAAGTCCCAGGATCAAGGCAAAAAATATTAATAATAAGGGAGATTGAAACTCTCTCCTCGACAAATCTCTAGAGTATAAAATAAATTGGGAAGGGTTACCAAAACACACTTTGTTAAACAACAATAGACTATAAACTCCTGCTAATATCATTCCTAATAGAGTAATAATTAAACCAATAATGGTGGTTTGGGTGATGGAGAGTATAGAGAGAAATTCCCCCACAAAATTAATTGTTATAGGAAAAGCCATATTACTTAGAGTTAATATAAAAAATAAAGTCGTAAAAATAGGCATTGTATAAACCACTCCACGGTAGTATCTGATGGTTCTAGTATGAAACCTATCATAAAGGTTGGTTACCCCTATAAACAATCCAGAGCTAATGAAGCCGTGGGCAACCATTAATATCATACTGGCTACAAGTCCTTCGTAGGTTTTAGAGAATATACCTAATACAACTAGTCCCATATGGGCCACGGATGAATAAGCTACCAACTTTTTAGTATCTATTTGTCTACAGGTAGATAAACTTGCATAGATTATGGCAATCATTGACATTAATATAATAAAAGGAGAAAAATAATCAGCAGCGTTGGGAAATAAGGTTCAAGAAAATCTAATAAACCCGTAACCTCCTAATTTTAATAGTACCCCAGCTAATAATACAGAACCGGCGACAGGGGCTTCTACATGTGCTTGTGGTAGTCAAATATGAACGGGGATTTTAGGTATTTTTACCGCAAGGCTTAAAAAGAAACTTGCGAATATGTAGGTTTGAAGGTATTCAGGGGTTTTTCTGTTAAATAAAACTTGGTAATCTAAAGATCCGTGATGATTGTACAATGCAAATAGACCTAATAACATAAATAAAGACCCAGCTAAAGTAAAGAAAAAAAAATAGTAAGCTGCCCTTTCTTTTTCCTTTCTAGAACCTCAAACACCGATTATTAAAAACATTGGTATTAGAATGCCTTCAAAAGATATATAAAAAGTTAGTAAATTTAGGGAAGTAAATACTATAATTAACAAAAGCTGAATCAACAAGAGGGATATGACAAATTCTTTAACTAAAAAGTTAATAGTTTTTCAGCTTATTAGAATACAAATTGGAATTAATAAATTAGTTAAAATTACGAAAGGTAGAGAAATTGTATCAAACCCAAAAGGAATAGGACCTCAAATCAGAGTTGTGTTCCCAGCTGTTCAGCTAAAGATCTGCATAAACTGATATGAATTTTCATATTGTTGGAAAACTCATGTAATTATAGACATTCATAGAGTCGTAAAGGAGAAAAATAAACCAATTCTTCTTATCAGCAGCTGATTGCTTTTGTCTATACAGAGTATAGCAACTATAGTGATTATTAATACTGCCATCATAACAATAATCATATTATATTGTTGGCAATCCCCCTAAAGCTCATAGGACACTGCTTGAGGCTAAAAATAAAGCTAAGCTTAAAGGTAAATAAGACTTCCATAGCAAAGACATTAATTGGTCGTATCTGATTCTAGGAAAAGATGCCCTTATTCATATGAAAAACATGGCCACAAAACTAGTTTTAAGCCCTAAAATTACTGTAGAATTTATACCTATAAAGGTTCAACCACCTAAGAAAATAAGCGAAAACAAACCTGACATGAATATAATATTTGCATATTCTGCTAGAAATAGTAAAGCAAAAGACATAGAAGAATACTCTACATTATACCCCGAAACTAACTCTGATTCTCCTTCGGTTAGATCAAAAGGGGCTCTATTGGTTTCAGCAACCAAAGATATCAAAAACATAATTGAACAAGGTAATAATGCAAAAGAGAACATTGAACTGTTGTTCTGAAATCAGGATATTTTTACCAAATCAAGGGATCCTATACAAATAATAACGGACAGCAGTATTAACCCCATTGAGACTTCATAGCTTATCATTTGAGCCGCTGCGCGTAATGATCCTAAGTAAGCATATTTGGAAGTGCTAGATCATCCTGACATTAATACTGCATACACACTGACAGAAGAAATGGCTAATATTAATAATACACTTAAATCAATATTGAAATAAGAAGATTCTAATGAGTAAGGAAAGACACTTCATATTAATAAGGCTAAAGTCAGAAATAGTATAGGAGATATGAAATAAAGAATTAAATTTGTGTGGTTAGGTATTATCATCTCTTTAGTAAATAGTTTTACTCCGTCAGCTAAAGGTTGTAATAAACCATAAACCCCTACTATATTAGGCCCTTTTCTAGACTGCATGTATCCCAGAACTTTACGTTCTGCTAAAGTAAGGTAAGCTAGAGCTAATAATACAGGTATTATGATTATAAATATTTTAATTATATTAAATACTAAGCTCATTATCCTCTTAGTGTATTAAGAAGTTTGATTGAAACCTTACCTTTTATTCTGAAATAAGAAACTATTATGGCTAAACCTATTGCTGATTCTGCTGCGGCTACAGTAAATATGAATAATGTAAATAATTGGCCTAGTATTTGGTTATAAAATACAGAAGTGATTACAAATATTAAGGAGGTGGATAGTAGCATTAATTCTATAGACATTAGTAGAATTATTAGGTTTGACCTGTTTATGGATATTCCTAATATTCCTAATAAAAATAATGTAAAAGAATATGTTATTAAAGATTTTATTCCCATTCTAGCCCTCCTTGCAGCCATTCATATATTAAACCTCAAGTTAATATTACCAAAAATAAAAAAACAACTCATGTTCCTAATAAAGTAGTTGTGTAAGACGAAACTGATCAAGGAAACAGTAGAGAGATCTCTAAATCAAAAACTAAAAACAAAATACCTATTAGAAAAAATCTTACTGATATAGGAGACCCTGGGTTGTCATAAGGAGTAAATCCGCACTCATATACTGAAGTTTTTTCTTTGTCTGGAGAAGTTTCACTTAATAAGTAAGAAGCTAAACCTATAATAGTAGAAAGCAATATACTAATTATTAGTATTATCAAGATTTTCTGGAAGGCTATATATGTCACGTTCTATTTGCGCAAAAGGATTTTGTCTTTTGGTAGTAGCTGAATAATTTAATGTTAGTACAATTCCTCCTATCATTGCAACTAACAATATAACACTAGCTAAAATAAAATATTCAGTATAAAAAGTATAAAGTTCCCCACCTATAACTTGTAGGTTAGTGTTCTCTTTCAGGGATATTAAATCTACTGGTTTTAATAGGTTTTCGGAAGAAGTTAAACCTGTAATTAAAATAACCAAAGTTGTAATTGAAACCAGGCTTACAGGTAATACTGTTATTGTGTTGTTGTCTATCTCTGGGTTTGATAAATTAAGCATCATTAATACAAAAACAAATAGTACTGCTATTGCCCCAACATATATTATTAAGGTTGCTAAAGCTATGAAGTTGGCTTGCAATTGTATAAATACTATAGCTGATCCTATGAAAGAAAGAACCAATCATACTATAGAATGAACAGGATGAATCGATGTAACTACCATAGTTGCAGCAATTATGGTTAATATTATAAATATAGGGGAAATCATTTAAGTTATTCAAGGAAAAGTTCCCTTTCCCTCACTATGTTACGACTTGCTTTAATTTCCAATAATATGTTATTGGTTATAAAAGGTGACGGGCAATTTGTACTAACGTTTGAACCTATTCACCGAAACCTTATAGTTCTCGATTACTGTTAAATTCTATTTCAATGAATTTTCAGAACATATCCATTAGTGTTTTTTTATTCTTACAAAAAATGTATTGCATATATCCCTTGCCATAAAGGCCATACAACCTGACTTTAACTTTAGAAGATTATGTCTGTTTAATAATAAACACAAACTAATGACGGCCATGCAGCACTTGTTTATCAAAGCAAGGTAAGGTTTTATGCGGATTATCATATTAAATTACACAATCCTCTAATTGGAAAACGAACAGCCAAACTTTTTGAATTTCAATCAATAGATTATACTACTCAGGCGAATCGGTTTCTTCAAGAATTTACCTTTATTCAGGCAACAGGATACTGGGGTATCTAATCCCATTGACTCTCTATTGTTTCATGGTTCCTAAAAAGTTAGTAACAAAATATTCTAAACAGGGTCGTTGAATTTAATCTCTACTCTATATATTGTGTTACTATGATTATTTAATAAGTACCCATGCTTTTTGCCAATTTTGACATAAAACTAGAACTTTAGGTATAACCGCGTCTGCTGGCACCTAATTTGACAGCTCTAAATACTTTTCTGTATCTAACAAAAGTTAATTGTACAATATTCTATACTGCTGCAGTTTGCTTTTCCTTGTTTCAGTAAAAGTGTGGAAAGACTTGTTGTCTTAGGAATTATCAAAACTACTAAATAATTGTCCTGGTAACATTCTGTATAATTTAACAGATTAACTCACCTGTATGCTGCTACTAGCATGTATTAAAAAAGTAAGTGCATTTAAATTCCCCAAAAGTCAAAGGGTTTAACTAAAAAGAATAAATAATGAAACAAATAAAATAATTAAAATAGCATAATTAAACAAATACCCTTTTTGAATATGAGACAAATTTTTTGATAGGTTAATAATATATGAACTTATACCTATAGGTCCTAATTTTTCTAAAATTCCTGTGTCAAAGTTTTTAAAAGAAACCCTATATCCGAACATAAGGAGAGGTTTCACTATAAATTTATGAACTACTTTATCAAAATCTCACGCAGAGGAGAAGAACTGATATAAAATATGGAATTTTATCTTAAAAAATAAATTTCAAGAATATTTAGTAATGACAAAAAGTAGTAATCCTAATAAGGCTCCTAAAACAGAAAGTGCAAGGGGAGTCATCTTTGATTGAAAAGAAACTATAGGATGGACAATAAAACCCAAAATAGGGTTACTTAATAAGAATCCAGAGAATAAACTTCCTAGGGCTAAGCATATTAAAGGAAATAACAAATATCAATCTCCTTCATGAGAGAAGTATCAATGTCTGTGAGGGGAGTTTTGGTATAATAGAAATGTTCTCGCTATAAGCTTAAATGAATAAAAAGCTGTTAGGAGAGTTGCAGTTAAGCCTAACCAACAGGCATAAATTATATAATATTGTTGAGATGATAGTTCTAACAATAGATCCTTAGAATAATAACCAGAAAGGAAAGGAAACCCGGCCAAGGCTAATGAACCTATTAATATAAACAGATAAGAAAGCGGTTGTGTTTTAATAGCAGCGCCCATTTTTCTTGTGTCTTGTTCATCCAACAAACTATGAATAATTGAACCTGCCCCTAAAAACAAAATCGCTTTAAAGAAGGCATGGTTTACTAAATGGAATAATGCTAAAGAGTAGTAGGATAATCCACATGATAACACCATGAAACCTAATTGGCTACAGGTAGAATAAGCAATTATCTTCTTAATATCGTTTTGTGCCAATCCTATTGTAGCAGCGAATAAAGCAGTTAGGGAACCTATTATTGTAGTAAGTATTAATATTAAATAAGACTCTTCAAATAAAGAAGAAGATCTAATTACCAGGTAAACTCCAGCCGTAACCATTGTAGCAGCGTGGATTAAAGCAGAGACTGGTGTAGGACCTTCCATCGCATCTGGTAATCAGGTGTGAAGCCCTAGTTGGGCCGATTTTCCTACAGCACCTAAAAGTAACAATAATGGAATTACGAACTTACCAGATTCTATGTTTGTAGGAAAAACACTAAGGAAGTTTATAGATCCGTAATTTATCCAGATAAGAATAATGCCTGCAATAAGAGCAGCGTCTCCTAATCTGTTTACTAACATCGCTTTGATAGCCGCTTTATTAGCTTGTATTCTAGTATATCAAAAATTTATTAATAGATAAGAGCAAAGCCCTACTCCTTCCCATCCAATGAATAGTTGTAAATAATTCTGAGAAGAAATTAATATTAGCATGAAAAAAGTAAACAGAGATAAATATCCCATAAATCTTATAGTGTGAGGATCTTCTTTCATATAAGAAATAGAATAAATATGAACTATTGAAGATACTATATTCACAACCAAAATCATGGTTCCTGAAGCTACGTCTATGAAAAAAGACAAATTGGTGTTAAATAAAGCATAATTTATCCAACCTCAATACACTATATTAACACTACTGTTGGTAACAACTATTTCGTAATAAAAAATTATTGATATAGCAGCGGCCAAAACCATATTAACACAGGAAAATATATTACTACCTTTAACTCCTATTTTTCTTCCTAATAATAATAAAATTAATGAGTTTAATAATGGAAATAATAATATAAGTGTAAACATTAAAACAGCGAGATAATACCGAAATGTGTGATCTCAGTTACAATTTGCGGAAACAATAATATTATTAATAACAAGTAAGATGTTAAACCTAAAACTATGTCTATTGAATAATGAACTTTGTTCTTAGGAGAAAGAATTCTCTGTCATATCAAAAAGGATTTACTCTGTTCAAAATAAATAACTTTAACAAGTCGAAGGTAATATACTCCTGCAACCATTGCACATAAAATACCCAAAACGCAGATTAATATTAAGTCTTCATTAATGCTTGCAGATAATACTAATCATTTAGCAAAAAATCCACCTAAAGGTGGAATCCCCGCCATTGATAATATGCATATGATAAAAATTAATCCAACTACTTTATTATTTGTTAGAACATTACAAAGTTCTACAATTAGTACGTTTTGTTTGTTAGGAAATCAAAGCATTGAGACTATAGCACAGAAAGTAATTAGATATAATACTAGGTAAATAAAACTACTTTCATAGCCTTTGAAAGTGCTTAAACTAAATCCCAGTAAAACAAAACCTATTCCCAATATACTACTATAGCCCAACAGTCTTTTTAGCTCAGATTGATTAATAGCCCCTATGCATCCTACTATCAAAGAAAGTAAGGTTGCAAATAATAGCAATTTATTGCTGGGGAATATAAAAACAAATACACCAATAACACTTAATTTAGGTAAAATACCTATAACAAGTAAACTTCGGTTATCAGATCCTTGGTAAACATCAGGTATCCAAAAGTGAAAAGGACTTGCTGCCAATTTAAATAATAAAGCTATTGAAACTAGTGATTTTTCTAATACAAACCCTCCTGTAGATAACGGTATAAAGTCACAAGAACCTGTTTTAGCAAAAATTAAAGTAGAACCCAGCAGAAATAACCCCGAAGATATAGAACTTAAAACAAAATACTTAAGTGAAGCTTCTACGCTTCTTAGATTATTTCTTTTTCTTCCTATTAAAATAAATATCGATAAACTTTGTAATTCTAGGCATAAATATAATCCTAAAAAATTAGAGGTGGAGACCATTAAAGAAGAAGCTAAAACCACACACAATATAAGAATTTCGGTAGATGAAATCTCCTTATTTGAAGTAAAATTAATAAATACCCAACCAAATAATAAACAGGAAATCTTGATTAGTAATTCTCATCCTAAATTTTCTAGGTGTAGAAAATCATGAATTATAATACTTATTAACAATAAGATTATTACCCCTCTATTAAAAGTAACTAAAGGTATTTTGATAACGAGAGAAATAATAAGGATGATTAATAAAATACCTTCAAACAAATTAAAAGCCATTTTTGTAAGAGCAGGATTTGAACCTACTTGTCCAGATTATGAGTCTAGTAACTTACCATTAGTTCATCTTACAAGGAATTATGATCCTCACCAATATACACATATATACAAAAATAATCACACTACATCAACAAAATGTCAGTATCAGCTTGCTGCTTCGAATCCAAAATGATGATGTCTAGTGAATTGATGGGAAACTAACCTAAACAAACAGACTGTCAGAAATATAGTTCCTATTAATACATGGAACCCATGAAACCCTGTAGCCATAAAAAATACCGAACCGTAAACTGAATCAGAAATGGCAAAAGGTGCTTCATAATACTCCATCCCTTGTAGTAGTGTGAACAAAATACCTAAGGTAACAGTCAAGGAAAGTCCTACCAAAGCTTGTTCACGTTGACCATTAACTATTGCGTGATGAGCCCAAGTTACAGTCGCTCCCGAGCTTAACAAAATTGCAGTGTTTAACAAAGGAACAGAAAATGGGTTTAATATTTGGACCCCTATTGGGGGTCATAAAGCCCCTAATTCAACGGCAGGTGCTAAACTACTATGAAAAAAGGCCCAAAAAAATGCTACAAAAAAGCATACTTCAGATAATATAAACAGCAACATACCTATTTTTAACCCTTTCTTAACAACTTCAGTATGATGTCCTTGGAATGTAGATTCTCTAATAACATCCCTACACCAAACGACAAAAGTTGTTACTAATATAGAAACTCCTAATAACATTACTCAGACAAAACTGTAATGAAAATATATAACACCCCCCAAAGTCAATAAAAAAGCTCCGCATGAAGCTACATAAGGTCAAGGGCTAGGATCAACTAAATGATAAGGATGAAATGCGTTAGACATTAATGAGATTTAAGTGTGTCTTCTAAATAAATTGTTGTTAGTAAACAAAACACATATGCTTGGATCATTGCTACAGCAATCTCTAAAACGGTAATAAATATCATTATTCCTACAGGGAATAGGCTTAAGATCACCATTTTATTTATTAACATTTTGTAACTAAAACTTGCCAATATAGCAAATAACAAATGTCCTGCAGATAAATTGGCCGCCAATCTTACCCCCAAAGAAATTGCCCTAGAAAAATAGCTTGCAGTTTCTATTAATACTAAAAGTGGAGCCAGCCCCATAGGAGCTCCTTGAGGCATTAACATGCTGAAAAAATCTAATTTAAAATTTTTAATACCTAATATTGTTACGGCAATCAAAATTGATAGGGAAATACCAAATGTTATAATAATATGGGTGCCAACAGTAAATACGTATGGAAAAAGACCTAATATATTCAATAATATAAGTAATATAAATAAAGAAAAAACAAAAGGGAAGTATTTAAGACCTTTTATTCCTAAAGAATCCTTTATTAAATTAACCCAATGGTCATATAAGACTTCTATAATAACCTGTCACCTTCTGGGTACCAAGGCATTACTTTTAAATATGATTATCGCAAGGGTAATTGCCACAATCAACATAAAAGAGCTGTTAGTAACCCCAGGAAATATATTAACAATAGAAAATTGATCAAAATAACTTGCCATTTTCAATTAATAATCTAATAATTTTTTGAGCCCAGGAAATTTTTTTTCAACCACAAATAAATAGTCATCGTTAGCGTTAATAGCTCTGGCCTCAATCAATTTTTTAATTGAAGGCAATATTATTACAGTGGTTAATATAATTATACTAGTAATAGAACCTAAAATTCACAAATACTGATTAATAAATGTCGCTACATCTAATTGAGGCATTTAATCAGGAAGTACCGGACTTGAACCGATATTAATAGCTTTGAAGGCAATCAGTTTTCATTAACTTAACTTCCCTAGGGTTATTCTTCCGAAATTTTTGATTCCACCCAATTAATAAAAGAATCTAAAGACACTCCCCTCACAGCAATAGGCATAAAACTATGATTACTTCCGCATATTTCAGAGCATTGTCCATAAAATAGTCCAGGTCTTTTTAAAAATATATCAGATTGATTCAATCTTCCTGGAACAGCATCTACTTTGATACCTAGAGAAGGAACTGCAAAGGAATGAATCACATCTGCTGCTGTAACCATAATTCTAATGTGAGATTGTATTGGGACAACCAAACAATTATCGACTTCTAACAACCTATTTTCTCCATATTCCAAATCAGAAGTTGGTACCATGTAGGAGTCGAATTCTAAATCCTCTATATCATAGTCAGAATATTCATAGCTCCAATATCATTGGTGTCCTACCGCTTTTACAGTTATTGCAGGCTCCATTGTTTCATCCATTAAATATAGTAATTTTAAAGAAGGAAAAGCTATGAAAACTAATATAACCCCTGGTATAATAGTCCAAATTATTTCTATTAAGGTACCGTCAGTTAAATTTTTATAGGTATATTTACTAATCATAGATTTCATTATTATCCAAAAAATAAACACGCAGATAGTAGGTGCAATAAACATTATGTGGTCGTGCAAAAATTGAATCTCTTCCATAACCGGACTAGCAGCATCTTGAAATGATAACTGTCAACTTCCAGGTACATCATTATATATATGATTGATTAATACTGTTGTTTTATATGTATTCATATCTATTATATCCCAAATAACCATATTGAAAAAGCTTATTCTAAATATATCTTTGGGATATAATAGATATGAATACATATATATCCAGATGATTATTCTCAACAAACCACAAAGACATAGGAACATTATATTTATTATTTGGTATTTTCTCTGGTGTATTAGGTGCAGGATTTAGTATGATTATAAGGTTAGAACTTTCTGGACCGGGGTCCATGCTAGGAGACGATCAGTTATATAATGTAGCTGTTACAGCTCATGGTCTAATAATGATATTTTTTTTCGTAATGCCTGTTTTATTAGGCGGCTTTGGTAATTGACTTGTTCCATTATACATAGGGGCTCCCGATATGGCCTTTCCAAGACTAAACAACATAAGCTTTTGGTTATTACCTCCGGCTTTATTATTGCTTTTAGGTTCTTCTTTAGTAGAGCAAGGGGCAGGAACAGGTTGAACTGTTTACCCTCCGCTTAGTTCAATACAAGCCCATTCGGGGGGTTCAGTTGACATGGCAATATTTAGCTTACATCTAGGAGGTGTTTCCTCTATATTAGCTTCCATCAATTTCATAACTACAATACTCAACATGAGAGCTCCCGGAATGACTATGGACAAAATGCCCTTATTCGTCTGATCGATATTAGTCACGGCTGTGCTATTAGTTTTATCTCTTCCAGTATTTGCGGGAGCTATAACTATGTTACTAACAGACAGGAATTTCAATACTTCATTTTTTGATCCTGCAGGAGGGGGAGACCCTATTCTATATCAACATTTGTTTTGATTTTTTGGGCATCCAGAAGTCTACATTTTAATATTGCCCGGGTTTGGTATCATATCTCAAATAGTCCCCGTTTTTGCATCTAAAAAACAAATATTTGGCTATTTAGGAATGGTTTATGCATTAATTGCAATAGGATTTTTAGGGTTTATAGTTTGGGCCCACCATATGTACACTGTAGGTATGGATGTAGATACTAGAGCTTATTTTACCGCTGCAACCATGATTATAGCGGTACCCACTGGTATTAAAATATTTAGTTGATTGGCCACATTATATGGAGGACATATAAGATTTGAAACTCCTATGTTATGAGCAATGGGATTTATATTCTTATTTACTGTTGGAGGGCTAACCGGAGTTGTCTTAGCTAATGGTTCTTTAGATGTTGCTCTTCATGACACATATTATGTTGTAGCCCATTTTCATTATGTACTATCTTTGGGAGCAGTATTTGCAATATTTGCTGGATTTTATTATTGGTTTGGTAAAATAACAGGTTACTCCTATAATGAAATTTATGCTAAAATCCACTTCTGATTGATGTTTATAGGTGTTAACGCAACCTTCTTTCCTCAGCATTTCTTAGGGTTGGCTGGGATGCCAAGAAGATACTCCGACTTCCCTGATGTTTTTGCAGGGTGGAACTTGATAAGTTCATTAGGTTCTGCAATATCTATAGTAGCTACATTATTATTTATATACATAATCTATGATGCTTACCATAGAGAAGTTAAATTTGTTGGTTGGAGTAACAGTGGCTATCAGCCATCTTTAGAATGAATTCAAAACTCACCTCCAAGTCATCACACATATGAAGAATTACCTTTTGTTTTTGCCCCCATTAGATCCAACTAAAACAGCTTAAAGGGTACTACTAAGCTTATCTATTATCACTACCAAAAGAAATTATTGGGCTAAAAATTATAACCCGAGGTCTGATACCATAAATGGCTAAACTTTACCGAAGAAAACATTCTGTACATAATATAATAATGATGTCAATAGTAACGGCGAGTGAATTGACCTATACACGCTAAAAATTAATTAGGATAATAAAAACCTAGTGCCAAAAGATAAGACTGATAATGATAGTACTGTGAAGGAAAGTCAATGATTAATTAACCCTTTAATTTATTAATTATAGTATAATTTACCTTTTGTATAATGGACCTACAAGAATATTTTTAGTAAACTAATGTTTATGTAGTTTATATTGTAAATTAAAAAATCCCGAAACTAAGTGGTCAATTCCAGGACAGCATTCAGTGCCAACTAGTAACTGTTTCAAAAGTTTTAGATGAGCTTGGAATAGAGGTTAAATACTAATCGAACTTAGAAATAGCTGGTTTTCTACGAAATCTTTATAAGAAGAATTAATTAAACCTAAGCTCTGGGTTAACCAAAATTTGAGTTTAGCGAAAATTAATTACAGACCACCAATGATAAGATTGATGGTCCAATGGGAAACAACCCGCAACAAAAGCTAAAGACACTAACAACTTAAGTGCCATTTAAGATATATTAAAAATAAGAAATTAGTAGGCTTGGAAACAGCCAACTTATAAACAACGCGTAACAGTGGTCTTCAAAAATGCCTGTCTTAAAAATAATGGTGACTATACATTCCCTAAAGCTTTGCATCGGTTAGTAGATCAGATTGTATTAACAATGGAGATAATGTAGGTATTATTAATATGTAAGTTTTGAGGTTATTTGTTAAACAGTTTTTAAATAAAAGAACAATGAGATGCTAATACATTAATATAAAAAACCGGCTTTAAGAAACTGTACTCTCTAACCAAAGAAAAACATTTATTTAAATTTAATAGTCATTAAGGAACTCGGCAAAATAAGATTATAAGTCAAACAAGGGGATCGACTGTTTACCAAAAACATAGCCCTATAATTAACAATATAGGGTGAAACCTGCTCAATGGCTATGTATAAAAAATAATAGTAGTTAAATAGCCGCGGTAACTCTGACCGTGATAAAGTAGCATAATCACTCGTCATTTAATTGGTGACTGGAATGAATGGTTAAACGAATCCCCAACTGTCTCAATGATTAAATTTATGAAATTAAAGTAATAGTGAAGATGCTATTTATTAATTGTAAGACGAAAAGACCCTATCGAGCTTTACTAAAAGCTTAGAGTTCTACATTACTAATAAAATTATTCTAAACAGCCTCTAAGCCTATTAGTTTGGTTGGGGCGACCACCTCTAAAATAGTATCAGAGGTAACCTAATGGTCATTTATAAATAAGATAAAGGCTTAACTGAATACATACCTGTTAACCAGTTACTAATTGTAGGGTATAATGACCCGTTGGGTTAGTTATTAAACTCAACGAATATGAAAAAAGTTACCGTAGGGATAACAGGGTAATATTTCTGGAGAGTTCTCATCGATAGAAATGTTTGCCACCTCGATGTTGAATTGCGATAACCTAAAGGTGTAGCAGCTTTAAAGGGTTGGTCTGTTCGACCATTAAAATCGTACATGATTTGAGTTCATTCCGTCGTAAGACAGGAAGGTTTCTATCTACAATTATGGATCTACAGTAAACTTTAGTACGAAAGGAATTAGTTTTACTATTTTTACAATAAAGAAATTAACTTGACACAATATAAAGTTAAATTAACAAATCCAACAATTATATATACTATGAAAATCCTAAAAAAGAACACAATATCAGAACTATGAACATATTATATATTAACCCCACCCTATTCAATAACAATACAAAAGAAAATTGACAAAAAAATAATACACCAATACAAGAACAACCCTAAAAAGAACCAAATATGGCTCCATATAAACGAATCTTATTATACCCTCTATAAAAACAAATACACCAATATACACACTATAGGCGAGAATATGCACAAAAGAATAAAAAATTACATACACCAATATACACACATAGCAAATACTTTTACTATAATACATAAATCTTCCAAACAGTAAAAAACACATGTCTCTTAAACACTTTTATAATTCTTTAAAAACCCTACAACTAAACACAATTAAACTCTATAAAAAAAAAGGATTTAGTAGATTCTCTATACCTAAAATTTCAGAAAACGTTTCCAAAGCCTTCGAGAAGGAAACCCTTGTACCTAAAAACCTACATTCGAACCGTTTCAACACAAATTTGGGGCCAACTGTAAACGTAACACAATCCAAAGTCAAAAGAGTTAGCCTAATTGACGTTAATTCGCTCTACCCATTTTCCCTTATAAACAAATACCCCGCAAAATCTAATCAAAAAAAAAAAAAGATGGAACTATATTTCACAAAATACAAAGACGAACCAAACTTCCAAAGAACAAAATATATATATAAAAACAAATACACCAATATACACACCCGACCACAATTAGAAAATCTAAAAAAAAAGAAATACATAATACAAACCCAAAAAATAACAACACATTATAACACATACACAAATACAATATTACATCTCTATAAAAACAAATACACCAATATACACACAAAACTATTACTTAATTCCTTTTACGGTAAAATACATAAAAACAACAAAATAGTCGCATCACTTATGTTACATTATGCCAAAATGTATATACACAAAATAAGAACTATACCAGATAATCCTTGCTGTTATTCTGATACAGACTCTGCCATTTTGAGACACCCTCCTAAACAAAAAATTTCAAATTCAATAGGTCAATTTAAGCATAAATCAATTGACAAACTAACTATAATTCAACCACGGAACTATTCTTATTACACTAACAACAGGAAATCAATCACACATAAAGGAATAGCCGCAAAAGCTAAAAACGACATTACTCTACCGAAAGACTTTATTCACATAATAAAGTTACTTATAATATAAAAAATTATATATATAGTAAGCAGTATTTATAAGGAAGACCGACTTAGGCACCCTACACATATTGTACTCCCCTCAAATTACACTATCAGATAATTATATAAATTAAGGTTTTTCACCCTCGTGAAAATAGCCGTGACTACTATATATACAATAACTTTCTGCCAAAAACGTATTAACAAAAATAAGCTATATATAATTTTATGTGCACCAAACCTAAAGTTCTGCCAAAACGATACACCAGGTTATAGCAAAAATACACCAATATACTCACATTCTAGACCTTTATGTATTTAGCTGCCCCTAAAATAGGAGAATTTATATCTTTTTGCCTTAGGGTATAATACACCAATATACACACACTACACATGAATACTACATAAAGAACTATACATTAATACATACTAACACATAATAACAATATTACATCTCTATAAAAACAAATACACCAATA